CCATAGAACTCAACAGTTACACCTACTTGTTCGACACTATACTTGGATTCCGCCCTTCTAAAAGGAACATCGGCTCTCACAATTCCGTCTCCATCTACCAAAACCACTGGAAATGTTTCAAAAAAAGTGGGCATACGTCGTACAAAAAGCTCATGCCCATCTTTATCTCGAAAGATGGGGTGTCCTAACCATCCAACAGCTATTCCATCTCCGTTGTCCATTGAGCCCGCTCTGAATAATCCTCCCTTCGCCGGATTATTACCGATGTAATCATAAAAAGCTAGTTTATCGGGAATTTTAGACCAAGCTTCTGATAAGCTCAGATTTTCGGCTAGCCCGGTACCAACTCTTCGATATATTTCTTGCTGGAAGTATCCCTGATCCCACTGATAACGAGTGGGACCAAATAATTCGATCGGAGTCGTTGCTGAACCGTACCACATAGTTCCAGCAACAACGAAAGCCGCAAAAAACACAGCAGCTATACTACTGGAGAGGACAGTTTCAATATTGCCCATACGTAATCCTTTGTATAGACGTTGGGGTGGGCGGACACTAAGATGGAATAGACCTGCTAATATACCCAAAGTCCCCGCTGCAATATGATGAGAAGCTATTCCTCCCGGAACAAAAGGATCAAAACCTTCCGCGCCCCACGCTGGATTTACAGATTGCACTTTTCCGGTTAGTCCATAAGGATCAGACACCCATATTCCAGGACCATACAAGCCTGTTACATGAAATGCGCCAAACCCAAAGCAAGCCACCCCTGAGAGAAATAAATGAATTCCAAAGATCTTGGGCAAATCCAAAGAGGGTTTTCCCGTACGTTCATCACAGAATATTTCTAGGTCCCAGTACACCCAATGCCAGATAGCTGCCAAGAAGCACAGGCCAGAAAACACAATATGTGCCCCGGCCACACCCTCGTAACTCCAAATACCCGGATTCGTTATAGTTCCTCCGGTGATACTCCATCCACCCCATGAATTGGTTATTCCTAAACGAGTCATGAAGGGTATAACGAACATACCTTGTCTCCACATTGGATCAAGAACGGGATCAGAGGGATCAAAAACCGCTAATTCGTATAGAGCCATCGAACCGGCCCAACCAGAAACTAGAGCTGTATGCATTATATGGACAGAAAGCAACCGACCAGGATCATTCAATACGACGGTATGAACACGATACCAAGGCAAACCCATGGAACTACCCCTTCATCAAAGAAAAATGACACTATGTAACTTTATCGCATTGGAAAAGACTATGCTACGGCCCTCACCTTTTCAGTAGATTATCTCGGAGCAAGGGTTAATATTTATTCCCTTTCGTTGGTAATAGTAATAATGGAACGATTCCATTCGTAGGAACAAAGAGAAGCAGATCTATTCTATACCCGATAAGTACCAATACGCAATGGTGGAATTGGACCATTTTTTGTGAGCGAATGCATAGATACTTGTTCATCATTCGAACGATCCATTCGTCAGAATTTTCATTTATTCATTGCGCCTTTCTACATGAATCTTCCATTCTATGGATAGAATCCAATAAACGGCAATATCATGAAGACAATAAAACCATTGTTACGTCTCCGCATCAAAGTGAAGTATAGTACTTATTTTTCTTGAATTTAATGCCCATTGGTGTTCCAAAAGTACCTTTTCGGAATCCTGGAGAGGAAGGTGCAGTTTGGGTTGACGTATAGTGCGACTTGTCAGACGTATTGGGTCATATGGGATTCCCCCGTTCTCTCCCCCGATTGAGATATCCTCTCTTTCGCCCAAGAAAGATTGATTGAACCATCAAATCAATAATTTGGAGCGTGAAGTGCAATTAGATCAATTAATTCCGTTTTGGGGATAAATATTCTAAATTAGAATAATCTATGGTTGGCTTGGACCAATAAACTGAAGTATCCAGGCTTCGTTCAGAAAATACCAAATTGGTAATATATGTATGATTACCACTTGTATCATTAATGATTCCTATTTATACCATATGAGTGATCTCAAACTGCCAATCAATGAAGTAATACGATGAATACATCGAAGATTGGGCAGAAGAAAAGTCGTAAAGAAGTGGTACTGGGATCATTTGTCCTATATGTGCAAATAGAATTCGGGCGGATCTTTACCCGGAGTAGAGCATAAACCTAAAAGAATTGAAGAGGCCCATTCAGGAACAAGAAAATGACATCGTGGTTTGGATCTCGATGAAACAATACATCAATGAGAGGGTAGTTCAATAAGTTTAGTGAATTCTTTTTTTTTATAGGTTTTATAGGGGGGCGAACAAAAACTCATGTTTCTTGGAAAATGGAAGAAAAAACAAACCCCTTCCTCAGGAAAAAGCCTGCTATGAAAAAAGAAAAGAAGAAATAGGGCTGGAAGGGCTGGAATCGACACATTGATTCTTTTCTTTTTCGCAATTTATTGAACCGTATGCATCGAAAGGTGCGTGTACGGTTCCTAAGGAATACAATTTTGTCCTAATCAACCGACTTCATCGAGAAAGATTACTTTTTTTAGGCCAAGGGGTTGATAGCGAAATCTCGAATCAACTTGTTGGTCTCATGGTATATCTCAGTATAGAAGATGATACCAGGGATCTCTATCTGTTTATAAACTCCCCCGGCGGATGGGTAATACCAGGAATAGCTATTTATGATACTATGCAATTTGTGCCACCAGACGTACATACAATATGCATGGGATTAGCCGCCTCAATGGGATCTTTCCTCCTGGCCGGAGGAGAAATTACCAAACGTCTAGCATTCCCTCACGCTTGGCGCCAATGATTTTTGATTTGAGAGAAAAAAGAAGACTATGCCTTCGCCATATGGAATATTAAGTAATAATAGCATGGCACTTCTAGTTCGATATAAGCAAACCCCTCTTGCTTTTTAATAAATGAAATTTTGTATCGAGATAGTAGTATGAAACAAAGGTTATTTCTGATTTGTTCTTATGTATCGGGGGTCCATTTCAGCGTCACAAACCTTTTTTTTTGCTTCCACACCAGAAGTATCTTTCCGATATTGATGAAAGAGAGGGCGAAAATGAAAAAAAAAAAAGATTTTTTTTTCTTATTTGAGCGGATCAGAAAGAAACTTTGGGATTGCTGAATTACAGAAGAGATAAATATAGAAAGCAACAGAACCATCATAGTATTTTTGGCTCCTCCGAGGGGAAGGGTGGTAAATGGATCATCCAACGCTCCGAGTCTGATAGATTCTAGTTGTCTCTTTCTTCGATGGAAGGGGAAGGATAAATTCCATTGCAGAGCCGTATGCAATGCACAAAAGATGCCTGTACGGTTGTTCGATTCTATCTTTTTTTTTTTCTTCTTCTTATTCTTTATCCCTTCCTTTTCACCCGATCATACCAGATAGAGGAACCGTTCATTATGTTATATCATCAGGGTTATGATCCACCAACCTGCTAGTTCTTTTTATGAGGCGCAAACAGGAGAATTTATCTTGGAAGCGGAGGAGCTACTGAAACTCCGCGAAATCATCACAAGAGTTTATGCACAAAGAACCGGCAACCCTTTATGGGTTGTATTCGAAGACATGGAAAGGGATGTTTTTATGTCAGCAACAGAAGCCCAAGCTCACGGCATTGTTGATCTTGTAGCGGTCGAAAATACCGGAGATTTCGCGTAAATCAGTAATTCCATTTCGAATCATAATCTAATTCGAATCAACCGTGATTCGAGATTTTATCTCCTTCCACGGGTCAAAGTCAAATATTAAACGGAAGTCATTTATAAGCATTCGGTTAGGATCGATCTAAACCAGCCGATTCTGTATACGATTCAGAATGCCAACTATTAAACAACTTATTAGAAACACAAGACAGCCAATCAAAAATGTCACGAAATCCCCCGCTCTTCGAGGATGTCCTCAGCGTAGAGGAACATGTACTAGGGTGTATGTGCGACTCGTTCTGTTCAGATCATGGGCTGGACAAAATAGACAAATTTTCCAGTACCAATGAATAGGATAGAATGGAATAACTCCATTCACTATCTAAAAAAAATCTATCATATACCTCTATTGTGTATGGAATTTATGGTTTCCATTGGTGCAAATCCAATCGCCTCGATTTGAGATGAGAAGCAATTCCTCATTGGTAGCAAATGGTTATCCATTAAGCGGGGGGAAATAGTATTCAAAAAGCAGAAAGATTATGCTCCTATTCTTGCAAGAACGGACTAACAGGGTCAGCTACCTAGCCAACCTTCATAATTAAATGCCGTCACTGTATGGATAGATCTCATTGCGAAAAGACCTATTATCTGGATAATTCATGGGTAGAGCCAAACAGTGTGAACTGTACAAGTTCACAATAACATTGATTAAATAAGGGAGGGGGCTCCGGTGTATAGAAAGGGCCTCACCGTTTAAGAAGTAACCATAGAAACGATGGAACCCACTATTTATCCATTTACTCCCCATTTACTATTTATTTTATACCTAGTATCTAGTACCGGTACAATTTCTTATTTCGAGATGAAATGCCTGGAAGAAATAGCAAATCGTGGTTGGGAAGGTCATAGTAGCAAAAGCCATTGGAATTTTTATTTTATACATCGGAAGAATCTGTTTTGTTATTAATAGACCAGGAGAGGGGAAAAGAATGACTGAAAGAAAAGAAATCAATTAGTTATTCATCAAAGTAAAATTGGATAAAATGATCAGAGTTAGGCGCGGATATATAGCTCGAAGACGTCGAACAAATTTTTTTTTATTTGCATCAACCTTTCGGGGAGCTCATTCAAGACTTACTCGAACTACTACTCAACAGAAAATGAGAGCTTTGGTTTCCGCTCATCGGGATAGAGGCAGACAAAAGAGAGATTTTCGTCGTTTGTGGATCACTCGGATAAACGCAGTAACTCGCGAGAATGGGGGATCCTATAGTCGATTAATACATGATCTGTACAAGGGGCAGTTGCTTCTTAATCGTAAAATACCTGCACAACTAGCTATATCAAATGGGAATTGTCTTTACATGATTTCCAATGAGATCGGATCGGCAAATAAGGAGATTGGCAGGAGTTCGTCGGAATGATTTAAACGGAATTCCCCGGAGAATGACCTCCGGGAAAGTAAGGTAGAGTCGAAATTTATATGATAAGTAGTAGGAATGAACGAACACGTTTCAATAAAGAAAGATTTCTTCCCCTATTATTTCTTGTTTTTTTTTTTTCTTACGACGTCAAATCTGAATCTCCGGCTTTTTCGAACAGAGCATCCATCTCAGTTCCGATTTTCGTTCTGATTCAATTGAGAAGTAGGCCTATTTTTTTTTTCTGGCTCTAGTACCTGTAGTTCTAGGGGTCGACTCGGTTCTCTCAAACTGTTTCTCATTATTAAGAAAAGGTAACGAAGATAAAATACGAGCTTGTTTTATAGCAATAGTAATTAATCGTTGTTGTTTCAAGGTCAATCTATTGACTCGTCTAGATAATATTTTTCCTTGTTCACTAATAAATCGACTAATTAAACTCATGTTTCTATAATCAATTCGATCCCCCGATCCAATTGGGGGCAAACGCCTACGAAAAGATCGCTTGGATTTACGAAAAGTTCGCTTAGATTTATCCATGGTTTATTCCTTCTCTCTAAAATCCTATTTCTCCATTCATTCAGATCCGCCCAAAACAAAATCGGATTGGACTTGTTCATATATATGTAATTCCTTCCCATTCCATCTATTTCTTTATCTCCCCATGAATTGTATGCTTGTAACAATAGGGACAGAATTTTATCAATTCCAACCTGCCGGGCGTATTGTGTCGATTCTTTTCAGTAATATATCTGGAAACGCCCGGTGATTTCTTATTGGCACCATTTTTGGCACAACTGGTACACTCCAAAATAACTGTTACTCTGACATCTTTCCCCGCGGCCATAAACCTCCTTTGGATTTTTAATTCACTCAACTCTTCTATTTTTGATACGAACCGAAGAAGAAGAAAGGAACGAAAAATAAAAAGTAAATAGAAGTTGCTAACTGGAAATGAGATTCATAATATGAAAGATTTCGTTGCAATCAATAGATTAATAAAATAATAAGTAATACAATTATTTCTAACTATCAATTATTATTCCTAATCCCAGTATTTCATTTAAGTATCTTGTATGATCTCGAATAGCCTGCCCTAGATCCACATTTATATTTCTATTCTCCCCCTATTCATTCTATCCTTAACCCTAGTTTAGCCGAGGTTCAGGCGACTCTTATTCTTTACCTGTTCTTCCTGAACAACCGAAGAAAAAGGGGGGAGGAACTAGTCACATATAATTTATTCTATCTCTAATCTTCTTTATTTCTTTCCACGTCAATAACTAGAATGAGAAAAAGGGGAATGCCAACGCATCCGGGAATAAACGATTGATCTCTATCAATAGACCTGCTAAAGACCCGAACCATAGAGTAGCTAGCACAGGTGCCACGGAGAGATATGTTTTTATATTTCGCATTGAAAATCCTCCTTATTTTATTTTTATTGTAATACGTATATGATCAGATGCATATGTGGTTAAAGTGTGGTTAAAGATCGCTTTGATTTGTATGCGGAATCCATAACTAAAATGGATATATACAATGATCCGATAGATGAGATCTTCCTGTCCCTAAAACGTAAAAAGATGCCCCCTTCTTCCCGAACATTACCTATAAATATTTATTCTTTTATTTTATGAGACCAAAAAGAATAAATTACAAGAGAAATTGTATATAGATGGAGGAAATAATGATGTGGAAAACAAGACAGGGATTCTCTACAATGACACTGTACAACAAGTGAAAGAAAGGGATGTAGCGCAGTTTGGTAGCGCGTTTGTTTTGGGTACAAAATGTCACGGGTTCAAATCCTGTCATCCCTATTTATTACTTCTCCTATGGGTAGTAACGAGGAATCCATTAAGATCGATTCAAATTGAACATAATCGAATCTGTAGTTGTAGTGTAATGATACTATATGGATGCAAGATGTACTGGGGATACAAAAAGAATCCTTTTCTTTATAGCCATAGCCGTATCTTCTGTTATAAGAAAGCGCTCTTAGTTCAGTTCGGTAGAACGTGGGTCTCCAAAACCCGATGTCGTAGGTTCAAATCCTACAGAGCGTGATTCTGTTCTTCTTATGTTGAATCACAAGAAAATAACTTAATTTGAACTCCAACCAAAATTGGACCTCCTGCAGATCAAGGAGGAGGTCAATCAAAAAAAAAAAAGAGATGTTACTCAATCAAAGGTCCAACTGATCACCGCGCCTGTATTGTAAATATGCAGTTACAAATAATCCGGCCAAAGTAATAGGAATTAAACCTAACACGATTCCAAATAGAAAAACTTCAATCATTTCGATTTGTTTGAAAGGGGAGAAAAAGGGAGGTAATATCTATTCCTAAATATTACTCCGAATTACCCATGAATCTCAATGACCAAGAATTGGCAATTGATGCTGGAGGAAACTATAGAATATCTGGGATTTCACACAAATCTGCATTTTCATTTTTATGAATTGTTCATTCAATTCATTTCAAATAAGTCGTATCTTGCTCAGACCAATCAATAGAGCTGGGGTTATAGTTGAAGCAGCCAGTAGAAAACCGAAATAACTAGTTATAGTAGGCATGAAGGGGCTAAATGAGATACGTTCTTTTTATACATATGTTTATAAAGCACTTTCCTAAGTTTCCATTTTTGTTTTGCGAGATACGATGATAAGAAAAAGTCCCAATTGACAGAATCAATTGAAATTGAAAGTTCTTGATTCATCAGTCATTATAGACGCCACTAACAAAGATAGAGTGAGAGAAGAAAAACAAAATGGATTCATCATTTGTGACATCTATCGGCCCCGGGCTTCCGAATCAACAGATTCAGTGAACAACTCATGAGTAAAGTAATAGTAATACGAGCTGTATCATGTGACTTCATTTACAAATGAAATACTCTTTGAGTAACTATGGACTAAAAGAATTGGATTAGAAAATCATTCCAATTGTGATCATTTCTTTTCTTTTTCAATTGGATCCATTTTGGAATTTGGAACGAACGACCCAATAAGACCTTTGACTTGAACTCATTGGATTCAATATTAGAGTAGGTTGGTTGATTGCACATAATATCTCGAATGAAAAGAAAAAAAGTATTCCACGGTCTCTCGAAGAAAAAAAAAAACCTTATTTCGGGTCCAACTCGATTCTAAAACGAGTAATTCCTACTATCCTTCTAGGTTCCACATTTTGTCTTTCCATATCATGGAGTCCTATCCTTGTAGATAGGTCAAGAAGGAACCTTTGGACCTAATGCAGCGCTCCCTACATTACGAATCTTGATTGCTCCAACTATTGTTTGTTCCATTTCCTTCATCGAATACTATCTGCTCTTGTACAACCAACGAATTACTTGAAATGAAAGGATTAGAATGAAAATACCTTTTCTACAAACATGAAAGGCATGAAAGGGGGGTTTTTAGATTTAGCATCCAATTGTGATAATATGATAATTTCTTTCATGAATAATTAGAACCACCGACTCGCACTTTACACTTTATTTGATCAAGATTTGATCAAGATCTTTATCTTCATTCAGTTTCTATTCTGAAGTCAGTAATGGGAAACCTTATACTACAAACAAGAATTTTAGGAATTTTCTATTGAATGACATGTGGTTGTGCATAAACAAAGAACAAGAAAGGAATTATGTACCATTTTTTTTTTTCGATACTGATTGAAACTGCGTTGCTGTGTCAGAGGAAGGATAGCTATACTCATTCGGTATACTCTAAATGCACCCTTGGTACAATATTGACGATCTCACAAGGATGAAATATCAGTAGTTTTCCATTTACTGATCCCCATCTTTCACGGAATCGATCCCCCCTCTTTTGACTGTATATGTGGAGCTCGGCATGTCTGGAAGCACAGGAGAACGTTCTTTTGCTGATATTATTACCAGTATTCGATACTGGGTCATTCATAGTATTACTATACCTTCCCTATTCATTGCAGGTTGGTTATTCGTCAGCACGGGTTTAGCTTACGATGTGTTTGGAAGCCCTCGGCCAAACGAGTATTTCACGGAGAACCGACAGGGGATTCCATTAATAACTGGCCGTTTCGATCCTTTGGAACAACTTGATGAATTTAGTAGATCCTTTTAGGAGGCCTCAATGACCATAGATAGAACCTATCCAATTTTTACAGTGAGATGGTTGGCTGTTCACGGACTAGCGGTACCTACCGTGTTTTTTTTGGGGTCAATATCAGCAATGCAGTTCATACAACCATAAACCTAAAACCTAATAAAAAAAAAAATTATAGAGCTACGACACAATCAAACCCGAACGAACAAAATGTTGAATTGAATCGTACCAGTCTCTACTGGGGTTTATTACTGATTTTTGTACTTGCTGTTTTATTTTCCAATTATTTCTTCAATTGAGAGAAATAAAATAGTAGGAATTCTCTTATCCCATTCGGAAGGATATCATACTCATAACTATCCATGACTGTTTATGTCTCTAGCATGACCACTTGATGAAATGTGGAGGGAAGTGGGATAAATGGCCGATACTACTGGAAGGATTCCTCTCTGGCTGATAGGTACTGTAACTGGTATTCCTGTGATCGGTTCAATGGGCATTTTCTTCTACGGCTCATATTCTGGGTTGGGCTCATCCCTGTAGTAATCGGATGAACCAGATTATAGACATAAAAGAGTAAGAACTCAACAGGACCTTTCCCCTCAAATCAGACAAACAAAGAGGGGAAAGGTCCTGTTGAGTTCTTACTCTTCGAGCAATACTTTGACCCGTTCCATATGAGTTGTAAGTTCATCCAGTGAACATAATCATAACATAATATTTGTAGAAATGACAAAATGGATCCTTTGCTCCGATGTTTTAAACCCCCCATCCCTTTGTTTCTGATGATGTTTTTGAAGAATCGGATCCGGTGATTGATTCATAGTATCTCTTCCGAAGCAAGAAGAAAGAAGGAATCAATCGATTTTCTGGATGACACAATATGGATTTATTCCAGATGAGGCACCCTGCAAATCATTTCTATACTAATGGAAGCTTACTCTATAAAAAAAAATCAAATTGGAACTATGATGAGATAATAAATAAGGATTTTAATATGCGCAAAAATCCAAGATTTCTGCTTTTTTGACCCGGAGCATTAAGACTCTTTTGCTTGAATGAGTCTTTTTTTTTTATAAGTTCATTGAAAAAATTCTATTTGCTCAATGAATTAACCTCCCCCCCGCTTTTTTTTCTGTCCACTACTTCTTCTGAATCCAAACAAAGAAGTTGTGATAGACCCGCAAAATATTCCTATTTTGCTTTTACGAATGGGAACAAGAATCATTATTATTTCGACACAACAAAAGGGCGAAAGATTCCTTTTCTTTTGTGGAAGATTAGGAAGACAAGATGAGTAATCCCCCTAGAACTATTTGTTCCTTTCATTTATCCCTTGTATTCTCCTCCCACTTATGCCTATTTATTATTTATTTTAATATATTACTATATTAGAACTATATTAGAATTAGTAATATTTAGAATAGAAACTATTGATGCATTCCATGGCATTTACAATCTGGCAGGCAATAGGAGACCCGGCATAGTCACGCCACTCCCATTTTTTTTTTTGAAAAAAAAAAAGTCGTTTTGTCTTCTTCGGAATGTACATACTATTAATGGGATACAAGTAATTCCCGACATCGCGCAGAAAAAGAAAAACAGTATAAACAAAGCAAACAAAAGGCTTTTCATGATTTTTTTGATCATACAACATATCTTTTTACCAACTTGCTGTTGAGGAATCCCTGGATCTAGAAATTCATTTCGGCCAATTGAACCTTCTCAAATTGTTTCTTTTTCAGAACCAAAAAGATTTGTGCCAGAATAACAGATGCCAAGAAGAACAGAAGCCCTTGGACACGTAATGGATCTTGAAGTACTATTTCTGCATCTCCCTGACCAAATCCACCCACATTGGGATTACTCGTTAATGGTTGATCAAGCTTGATGTATTCGCCCTCTGAAACAAGAAGTTCTGGTCCTGGAGGTATAATATCAACCGCTTGGTGCCCATCCGAGGCATCCGCTATGGTTATTTCATATCCCCCTTTTTCTTTACGTACTATTTTGCTTACTAGACCTGCTCCTGTAGCATTATATACTGTATTGTTACTCTTGCTCCCATCGGGATAAATCTGACCCCTTCCCCTGTTTCCACCTACATATATGGGATATTTTAAAAAGTGAACCTCTTTCTTCGTAGCAGGGTCTGGGGAAAGAATGGGGAAGACGATTTCACTATATTTCTGACCAGGAACAGGACCTATCACAAGAATATTTCTTTTAGTGGGACGATAATTCTGAAAAGACAGATTACCCATCTTTTCTTTCATCTCGGGAGAAATACGATCAGGGGGGGCTAATTCGAATCCCTCGGGTAAAATAAGAACAGCTCCCACATTCAACCCCCCCCTCTTACCATTAGCAAGAACTTGTTTCAGTTGCATATCATAAGGGATTCTAACAACTGCTTCAAATACAGTATTGGGAAGCACAGCTTGTGGAACCTCAATATCCACGGGCTTATTAGCCAAATGGCAGTTGGCACATACAATACGCCCAGTGGCTTCTCGTGGATTTTCATAACCCTGCTGCGCAAAAATGGGATATGCATTTGAAATGGATATCCGAGTTATTACATATATCATGATCAATACAGAAATTATCAATACAGAAATTGATCGAGTCATCTGTTTCTTTACCCAAGAAAAGGTGTTTCTATTTTGCATGGTCCAATCATTGATCTCGGAAATTTCTACAATAAATTAGGTGGGTAGCTAGTATAGTTCCCTATCCACGATTCTGTCATTGTACTGGAATATAGAATGGACGGGTGGAAGTATAAAAAATGGGTAAGGCTTTGAATGATTTGTTTATGTATGAAGTGACATTGAGTTCTTCATTCATTCATTGAATGATAAATCACTACAAGTGAAGGAGATACACGATTTAAAAAAAGGAAGATCCAATATTTCAAAATTGTATCTATAATGACTGGAAAAGTGGAAACGAGACCGGATATAACTTGCTCATTATGAGCAAATCCAAAATTTTGGTAGACCAAACCAATCATTAGTTCCCAACCATGGGGCGAGTGGAATCCGATACACAAATCAGTTAATAAAAGAATAGAAAAAGCTTTTATTGTATCGCTTAAGTTATAGAGGAACTCCTGAACCCAAGAATTAAGAATGACAAGTTCTTCATTACCCAGAATAGAATAAGCACTTAGAATAGTGAAACAGATTATATTTGTTGAGAAATGCAAAATGAGATGGATATGATCCTGATTGTGCATTCTGACCAATTGTATCGTTTCTTTGTAGATTCCTATACGAAGCTTTTGTATATGTGTCCCCGAATACTCCTTTATCATTTCGTCCAACAGGAACAGTTCTTCTAATTCTATGAATCTTTCTAGAACTTTCTTCTCTTGAATATCATTCAAAAAAGTTTCGGACTGCCTGGTATTGCACCAATTTATAACCCAAGATTCAAGACTTTTATTAAATGAGAGAGAGATCCCCCATGGCAGAAATACTATAGATGCAAGATATGGGAAGGGAGTCAATGCTTTCCTTTTTGGCACTTTCAATCTGTGAATTGTTAATGAACCTGGTTGATTCGTTGACTCTGTCTGATATTTCTATGAAGCACAAGTTCTATAACAAGGTATTGTGTAATTGTTTAGTCCTTAGCTCTAGAAAGAATATAGAATAAGGGTCCATTTCGAATGAAGAGATAATAAAATATTGTTTCCAGATATCTCAATTGGTCAAATTCAGACCAATTACATCTTCATTTGTTGCTTTCGAAGAATGCCCGAAAGAACCACTTGAAGTAACAAACATGAATATTATTCGGATTTCGAGACGGAAGAGCCCCCCTTGAATCAATCAATTATTTCAAAATGTTTCACTGATTATCCACAGCCCAGGAGAGGGGGTATCTCTGAAAAATACGGATGATGAAGCTGGCGAAACGGGAAATCAATTGGATGGTTATGAGAGATCCAATCATTTAGTCATCAAGGAACAAAGAAAAGGATAAAAAGAAAGATCGATTCACAAAAGAGAGAGAATTGACAAGATATGATCCATCTGTATCTAACGTATCCATTCGAAATATTGGGCCTCAAAATAGGAATTATTTACTCTGAAATGTTCTGATATATGTGATGAATACATACTTATTAGACTTGTTACGAATATGAAAGAATTGAGTTGAGTTCCATACGCATGAAAAGTGGACAAAAATGGCTTCTTATTATGGTTGTTCCGTATACGTCCACACGCTCTATTCTTTGGGTCACAGCAGTATTACCAATGGAATGGGGGAAATAGAATCTAACAAGTTTTGCTTGAGCGAGCGCTCGGAAAGGAAAAAAGATGAATATCAATTCTCTTCCAAATTTTATGAAAAAGAGGATTACAGGGTTCCGGTTCCCTCCCTCATGCTGAGAAAGCATTCATTCCTCGCTCGGTTCATTTCAAAATACTTCAATTGGTACGCGCAAGAAATAGGCCCATTCAGCAGCTTTTTGTTCAATTTCTAGTGGACTTAAATTCTCATCAGTACGAGTCAAGGGAATGTCTCCCCGACCTCTGATTTCCATATAAAGGACACGGCGAGGATAAAGACCCTCTTTCACTTTCATTCTGATCGACCGGATATCTCTCATACGGAATCGAAGGAAGATGCGGCGATTTATTCCAGGAAACCCCCAACGAAAAATGCACACTATTCCTTCTTTTCTATCGAATCTGTCATAACCACTACCTACATTCCACGAAATTGTGCACCACAAATAGGAGCTAATGAACAGACCTGCGATACCATAGAAACACATCACGATACCTTGTGGAAAAAAAAGGATTTGCTGAGACGGGAATAAGGATATCAGATTCCGACCAAGATAACTGGAGATTCCAACCAATAAGAAGCCTATTGACCCTAAAAAAAGGATACATGCCCAGCAGAAATTACTTGTTTTTCGAGAACCCGTTATAAGTTCTATCCATATACGTTCTGATCGCCAGTTCATACTAGATCCAGTTGCATTCTATTGGAATTGAGAGAATAACCCCAATCAATTTTATTTTTTTTTTGTTCTTGCTCCCAAAGTAACTCTCATCAACTAGCACTGTGAACCATCAGGAGTAATTCATCAAATTGGTTATTTTTATAAAATCAAAAAGATCCCCTTCATATGATCCCACTATGTCTGGATATATCTACATATATATCCATTTATATTCCAGATATTCGATCTATTTTAAAACAGCTATATCCGCATACACATGCATTTATCCATATTTCTTGTATCCACATGCATAACAGCCCCTTCATTTGTGTTTGGAGGCAGCCATATGTCGTATGTCGTACTATTTCCACTAAATAGATATCTGTATTACGATCCAAGGGTTGAAAGAAATTGATGAGATTGGGTCCCATCAGTCTAGACAATCTTGTTTTTTTGAACATGAAGAGATAAAGAAGCCATTGCAATTGCCGGAAATAATAGGCCTACTAAAGGCACAAAAATAGAGGGTAAGTTAAGATCTGTCATAGAATGGGTGCCTCGATTTAATATTTGTACCTGTTATAAAGATATCTATCATAAGTATATCTATTATAAGTATAATAAGTATATTATAAGTGCAAGGAATTTAGAACGAAATGAGTGTACCTATTCATCTTTCTCCACGAAATATATGTATGAGAATCTACTTTATTATTCTTGTTCCCCCGCCCCTATCTTCTAAGAAAGGAATTTCTTACGAGTTCCTGAAAAATTCGTTAGAATTCGATCCAACAGGGATTCATAGTGAAAAATAGAGGGCTCCCAGGAGGTATAGAAATATGCAAGACTTCTATCTATTAATTAGAATAATTAGAACATCTGATACGTACGAAGAAAACACAAAATGATTTTTGATTTCCTTAATTACACGGAACGAAGAATCAACTATTTTATCCTGTTGATAGAGGGTTCCTGATTAGGAATCAGGAATAGAGCGAGGTAGGATAAAAAAAAAAGATCTGGAGGAAAAAAAAAAAGTCATTTAGAACTTATGTGAGAAAAGAAACCCCCATTCTTGTTATTTCGATTCCGATGAACTAAATACTTGTTCGCTACAAATAACTGAACCTAGCGCTCTACTTTTATTTGTATTTGTTTATTTGATTCAAGGGAAAGAACCCGTGGAGCTGAAATAACTCACTTGGAACACCTTTTAAAGGATTACGTGGTACGATTAGATCGAATAAGCCCTTATGGAATAAATACTCAGCCGCTTGTGAACCCTCGGGTATTGTCTTCTTCAATGTTTGTTCAATTACTCTTTTACCCGCAAATGCAATGTAGGCATTGGGTTCGGCAATAATTATATCTCCCAACATACCAAAGCTGGCTGTCACTCCACCGGTTGTAGGAGAGGTAAGGATTGATACATAGAATAACTTTTTATTTGATTGATAATTATATAAAGCGGAAGATATTTTAGCCATTTGCATCAAGCTCAAACTTCCTTCTTGCATGCGTGCTCCTCCAGAAGCACACACTATAATAACTGGGAGAGATCTATTAGTAGCACACTCGATCAAACGGGTGATTTTCTCACCTACTACGGATCCCATACTACCTCCCATGAACTGAAAATCCATAACCCCAATGGCTATTGGAATACCATTTAGTTGGCCTATGCCTGTTTGAACAGCCTCAGTTAAACCTGTCGTTCTTTGAAAAAAATCGATACGATCTCTATAAGGTTCCTCCTCAGAATAAAATTCAATAGGGTCCATAGAGATCATGTCTTCATCCATAGGATCCCAAGTGCCCGGATCAATCGAAAGTTCGATTCTATCTGAACTACTCATTTTCAAATAATATCCACATCGTTCACAAATATTCATTTTTGACCTAAAAAATTTCTGATAATTCAATCCATAACAATTTTCGCATTGAACCCACAAACGTCCATATTTTGTATTTATATCGAAATCACTGCCATTAATGCTAGTTCTTATACTCGAACTCTCACTGTCACTACCACTTAAACTCTCACTACAAATGTCACTATAAATGTCACTATCAATACTGATTTCAGAATGAAGATAACTATCAATGCAACTATTAATGTGATTATTCCAACTATATTGAGTATCATACATGTAACGATCATAGTTGCGATTGTAACTCTTAGGCCCACTATTCAGATAACTAGAAAAAGCACTTTCTAGTTCACTCAGAAAGTAACTATCATTGTGAATCTCAAAAATCTGATTTTCAATATCAAAATATACGGAATAACTGTCACCATTACTATCCCTAACCAAAAAAGTGTCATCAGAGATGAAACTCCAAATGCCCCTGACACCGAATAAATGATCAACATTACTACAACTATAACTGCCATTATCACTCCAACTATGAATGTTTTTATCTATACCATTTATAATGGGGGTTTCACTTCCACTGGCATTTCCAATAGGACCAAGACTGTCCGCTGATTTACTTAACCCACACTTGTGTTCTAACTCCTCGTTAGACAACATCGAATTGAACCACCATTTTTCCATAGAATATTCCTGCCTCCTGTTTGAAAATACAATAGATGAATAGTCATTCGATGAATAATCATTTTCCTATTTCATTTCCTATCGGAATAAGCATATAGAGCAAATTACTAGAATCATTAACTAATAACGAGTTCATATTGAAAGAAATTATTCTCTTTTGCGGGAACCCGGGGTATTACTTCACTATATATGAAATAGGAATATGATGGAACCTTTTCTTCAATTATAAAGAGGGGTTTCTCCCATGTCATGTACAAATTATCATCGGAAAGAAAAATATTTGTTCCCTCTTCGGAAGAATTCATTTTTGTTATAATACGTTTATATTGCAACACGGAACGAAAAGGACAATATACAGGATGGGTAGAAGGAGTTGTGACCCTTGGCTTGATCTATGGCCCGAAACTACGGGATATAAAATGATCCACCAATCCCAAGGATCCATAGGATGAATTGTGGATCCAACAATAGAAGCATTGAGCTCTTTAGTCTTAGATCTTGTATAGGTAAGGTATGTACATATTGATATATGCAAATACATAAGGGCCTCAGGGCCTCGTTCTTTATTCGGCTCAATCCTTTTAGTAAAAGATTGGGCCGAGTTTCATTTCAATTGGGGGAACGAGCGGGAATCACAGGATTATAAGACATCCATTGCTTCGAATTCGAATTTGATCTCCCTCCATACCTCACAAGCAGCAGCTAGTTCAGGGCTCCATTTGCTAGCTTCACGGATAACTTCATTACCTTCACGAGCAAGATCACGTCCCTCATTACGAGCTTGTACACACGCCTCTAAAGCCAC